GACACGACTCCTGATTTCAAGTCAAGGGATATTTTTATCTTCTGTTCTAGATGAAACAGAGTAACCGGATCCTAATTCATATTATTGGCGAGCTAAGAAAGGGCTTCATGGATATTCCACAATTTGTAAGATATCATATCCATTTCGGATGGGGGGGGGCAATAGAATAAATCAAAAGGGGTTCTATGCCACGAACTTTGTACCGCGCATATCCGTTAAATAGATCCCGTAAAGTAACATAAGTAATAAGTGAGAGTGAAGAAATAGAATATGAAAGAAAATAAGAAATTCAGCAAAAAGAATCGAATTTAAAATTTAATTTGTACTGTATCTGAAATACATTCTACCTATTCCTATCCTCCAACTCCTCTAGACTTTTGTGGGTTTTTAACCAACTAACTTCTTTATATATTATGAAGAATTACCATTCTTTTTGAATGAAAAAAGGGGCGTAATAATATAAATAAAAAAAGAAAAGGGAACATAATCTAATTTTTTTATCATCTGGACAGACTATCTATAAAAATATAAATGAATAAGTATGTATCATGTTCTAGACTATTAAAAAATATGTATCCCGACCCATTCTTATGAATTGGAATGAATACCCATACATTAATCACGTGTCAGGAACCAGATTTGAACTGGTGACACGAGGATTTTCAGTCCTCTGCTCTACCAACTGAGCTATCCCGACTACTTTTTGCATTGTACATTATTCTACTGGAGGACCTACGTTTCTGTCAATTAAAGGGACTAAAAAAGGATTAAATCTTACATAGTCCCTGGAATTTCTTGGGTCTTAAAAAAAAGAAGACTTTGTTTGATTTTTTATAAGTGTAAGGGTAATGATATGGACTGTGAATGATTCCATATCAATAATGGGGATTACTTGTCCATATATGTGGATTTGTGCGTGTCTCGTATCTACCAAAAACTTAAATCCAAGCATGTCCCTTCGTACCCATTTGTTTTGTGAAATAGTAGAGTAAATGAGAAATGTAGCTTGAACCACCGATGAAAAAAGAGGAAAAAATAGTTAGTGAAGTAAAATGCGCGCATTTTTATTGGGGATAGAGGGACTTGAACCCTCACGATTTCTAAAGTCGACGGATTTTCCTCTTACTATAAATTTCATTGTTGCCGATATTGACATGTAGAACGGGACTCTCTCTTTATTCTCGTCGGATTAATCATTTTTTTTTTTCAAATGATAAATCCTATTATGGAGTGAATGATTTGCTCACTGAATATCTGATTCTTCCTTCAACTTGGATTGGCATATATTCACAATAACTCTTAATTTTTCCATAGAATTTTCGAATTTATATTTATATATATATAAATTCTAGATTAAGGTCATGATTAATCATTTGATTTGGTATGTCAGTATATATATATATATATACGTATGTATTAGGTATATAAGGTAATCAATCCTTCCTTTCTGTAATTTTGATAGAAGGGTTCCCGTTACCAACACAAACAACTCCATTCGTTAGAACAGCTTCCATTGAGTCTCTGCACCTATCCTTTTTCGAAATTTAAAATTTCTATATTTTATTTATATATAAATAAGAAAAATCTTTCTCAAAATAAGGATTTGGCTCAGGATTGCCCATTTTTAATTCCAGGGTTTCTCTGAATTTGGAAGTTACCACTTAGTAGGTTTCCATACCAAGGCTCAATCCAATCAAGTCCGTAGCGTCTACCAATTTCGCCATATCCCCCTTTGATTTCAGATTTGAGACCGGGATTTCGTTCGTTGTGTTATGAACCGTCGAATTCATTAAATACTTCTTCTTCTATCGAAAAAGTATATACTTGCTTTTTTACCCATCTTCTCTCATTTCATCTCTATGGAATAAACTATATTTGTTTTTGATCGAATCAAAAATGATTTTATCATTGATGTATTCACAATTCAATATGGACAGATATATCTACATCTAATCTATATGTCCTCACTTTTTGTATTTTTATAGCCCGGTTTAGAATACTGGAACGATCGATACTTATTTTTTTCGTACTATCTTATCCTTTTTATGGTCTGAATGAAACCGGAAAGGTGTCTCATTATGATCTAGATTCCATCTTTAGTCTATTCTTTCTTTAGTTTTATTTTATCTTTTTTTTTCTTAGGTAAATTCGAAATTCTATATTATAGAAAATAGAAAAAAAATAAAATAAAAGTAAATGAAATATGCAAAATAATGATGAGAAAATAGATAAAAAAACGTAAATATAATATAAATAAATTAATATTGGATATTCATGTTAATGGAATAAATGATATATCATATATTATGATATATTATATATAATGATATTATAGTGAGATATAAACTAATAAAGTGATTATATTAATATTAAAGTGATTATATTAATATACTAAATAATTGTTAAATTAAAATGGATAATTATATTAATAAAAAATATATGCCAAAATTCATATATATTAATAAGAATCTAATATATTAAAAATAATATATTAAAAATATAGATATATTAACTAAAAATGGCTAATATATAAAAGCCAAGATCCTTATGGTTTGCTTATTAAGTTCCTATGTACTATTTCTGTTTCTTTTACGTGAGCCCGCTTAGCTCAGAGGTTAGAGCATCGCATTTGTAATGCGATGGTCATCGGTTCGATTCCGATAGCTGGCTTTTTTTTTTCTCTATTTAATTTTTTTAATTTTTGTTTGATTTTTTAGATAATCCCTCGAAATATTGAAAAGACTCCTTCTTTTTTTTTTTCAAATCTCGGGTCGCTTGTCTATTATGTCGCGACAACTTCCAACTATGAATAAAAAAAACAGATTGAAGATATTAGATCTCTACAGAACAAATCATAAAACGTAGCTTTCTTTAACTTCTTATCCTATATATAATCTGAATATTATATTGATACAATTCTTTTACTGCTTTGTAGTACTTCAGTGGATTTAACTTTGCTTTGTTTATTTTTTATTTCGTTCAGTCTTAATTTGTATATTTATTCTTTCAATATTGAAATTTCCATTTTAATAAATATTTAATAAATAAAGGAGTCTTTATGTCTCGTTACCGAGGACCTCGTTTCAAAAAAATACGCCGTCTGGGGGCTTTACCGGGACTAACTAGTAAAAGACCTAGATCCGGAAGTGATCTTAAAAACCAATTGCGTTCTGGGAAAAGATCACAATACCGTATTCGTCTAGAAGAAAAACAGAAATTGCGTTTTCATTATGGTCTGACAGAGCGACAATTACTTAGATATGTACATATCGCTGGAAAAGCAAAAGGATCAACCGGTCAGGTTTTACTACAACTACTTGAGATGCGTTTGGATAACATTATTTTTCGATTGGGTATGGCTTCGACCATTCCTGGAGCCAGGCAATTAGTTAATCATAGACATATTTTAGTTAATGGTCGTATAGTAGATATACCAAGTTATCGTTGCAAACCCCGAGATATTATTACTACGAAAGATAAACAAAGATCGAAAGCTCTGGTTCAAAATTATATGGCTTCGTCCTCCCGCGAGGAATTGCCAAAACATTTGACTGTTGACTCATCCCAATCTAAAGGATTAGTAAATCAAATAATAGATAGTAAATGGGTCGGTTTGAAAATTAATGAGTTGTTAGTCGTAGAATATTATTCCCGTCAGACTTGAACCTAACGAAAAAAAGGGTTCGGATAATTTAGCCCCTTTCTTTCGCTAAAGTAAATAGATCTAAGGGCGGGCCTTGATCCGCATTTTTTCACGTATGACAAATGGATCGGAGGTAAGGTAAGATTGGAATTTCCAAACTTTTCGATACCTATATTTTACGTACTACTGTTAGTTGATTTGATACATTGTGGTCGGTAGTGTTGGCAAATTAGATGAAGGTGTAAAACAAAAACGGAAAGAGAGGGATTCGAACCCTCGGTAAACAAAAAGCCTACATAGCAGTTCCAATGCTACGCCTTGAACCGCTCGGCCATCTTTCCGGCATAATCTTATTATTGACCAGAAACCGAATGAATAGCGAGTTATTCATATTATTGCAGTACAGATAGGGCCCATCCATTCTAATAGAAATAAAATTTTCAAAAAAGAATAATATTCCTTTCCTTTTTTTAGGTTCGAGAGTTAAAAAAATATTTTTGATTTCTGTTCTCCTTTTTCAAATTTCAAAAAGGAACAATAACAATTTGAGTAGAAAGTCCATATCTTTTTTTTTTTTTTTTAGAATTAGTCTGTTTTTATGTTATTTCGTACTGTGTAATTCCTTTGTCCGTGAGATCATTTTCCCGGGGGAAAATGAGAAGAATTATAGAATGGATTGCTAATTATGCCTAGATCTCGTATAAATGGAAATTTTATTGATAAGACCTCCTCAATTATAGCCAATATCTTATTACAAATAATTCCGACAACTTCAGGAGAAAAAGAGGCATTTACCTATTACAGAGATGGTGCGATTTGATTCTTTTTTCTTGTTTTTTTAAGTCCTTAGTCTAAAGAGACATGATTCAAGATCGAAAAACAAAATTATTGAAATAAAGCTACGCTTCGTGAAGGTGAAGTTTGGGGAGATAGAACAATTCCTTCTGTCGTGTATCCTCGATTGATGCAACCTCAGATGCTTTAATTTTTAATTGTCGATTTTAGTATTGAGCGAAAGGTTACACCCATGGGTTCTGTATTGCGATTGCGTGCGGTCCAGTCCCGCTTACTATACTAGTACCAATGGGCAGCATAGGGGAAGAAGCACTACACCCAGGAATCAACAACATGAAAACTTTGTTATAAATTACCCCTTTTACTCATAGATATCGGGACTAATAAGAATGGTTGGGACAACAAACATCCATCTCGTTCGTACTTTGGATACCCGTATAGCCATCGAAGATCGTTGAAGTGACTAATTCCTGGAAAAATAAGGGGCGTTGAGAACAAAAAAATTGTTGGAGTTACGATTTCTATCTAGCACTAATAGGATTGGTGTTAAAAAAAACAAAAGCTCTTGCAGGAAGGCTGGCTAGAAATTTCTTGTAAAGATACTAGCCCCTGTCAGTTCATTATGGGAATATTTCCATAGATTACATTATTCACCTTAGAGTACTATGCACAGAAGGGAGGAGCCGTATGAGATGAAAATCTCACGTACGGTTCTGGAGCGGAGATTCTTTGAATAGAATGAACGACCGTAACGGATGTCGGCTCAATCTGAAGGGAATTATGCGGAAGCTTTACAGAATTATTATGAAGCTACGCGACCAGAAATTGATCCCTATGATCGAAGTTATATACTCTATAACATAGGACTTATACACACAAGCAACGGGGAGCATACGAAGGCTTTAGAATACTATTTCCGGGCACTAGAACGAAACCCGTTCTTACCACAAGCTTTTAATAATATGGCCGTGATCTGTCATTACGTGCGACTATCTCCACTATAGAAAGAAGGAAAAAAGATCAAATCTACTAGTAAATACTATAAAAAATAGGCTTTCTACATATGCATCGTCCAAAGCAACGATTTTTATAAGCTGTAGCAAGGAAAAAGACTTCGCGGGAAGCAAAATATGAAGAAATGGGTACGGCCTATATACTTATATTCTATGGATAAAGAGGATAAAGAATCGAATTGATAGAGGAAGCGCCGTAAAGATCAATTAGCTTTAGATCGATACAATAAGAACTGCTTACTTATCTCATATCATGAGATAAAAGTTAGGAATCAACTTATGTAATATAGTCGATCCACTAAAGTATTGAGCAGCGGTGTAGCATCAAATCCCAAAGATAGTAAGTCTTCTTTTTTATGGAAGAAAGTCTTTTTCAAAAATTCTATATGAATTTCCTATATGAAACCGAGATAGTTACCTTTCAGAAAATTCTAATAATAATATAGGGAGATACCTATGTTTTATTCTTCTGAAATAAAGGTGGGAGAAAAGATAAAACTGATTTATTGATTAAAATTAGAGTTTGAAACTTATGTAATTAACTTCTTCTGGTTAACCCAAGAAAATATGGAATAGGTTTCTAAAAAATCTAATTTAGATAGGCTAGATTAAGATAAGATGGGACGCCAAAAGAATTGATTGCGGAGCCGTATGAGATAGGAAACTCTCAAGTACGGTTCTAAGGAAAGGAATTTGCTTACCTATTCCGACCGGGGAGAACAGGCCATTCGACAGGGTGATTCTGAAATTGCGGAAGCTTGGTTCGATCAAGCTGCTGAGTATTGGAAACAAGCTATAGCGCTTACTCCAGGTAATTATATTGAAGCACATAATTGGTTGAAGATCACAAGGCGGTTCGAATAAGACCATTCTCTTTTTTAATTTGATTGTTGGATACATCAATTAAATAAAAATAAAATAGAACGTTTCCCTGAAAAAATCCAATCAAGGAATTTCATTATATCCTTTTCGAAAATCATTCTTTTTTGTAGGGCGCGTTATAAGAATAAATGATAGGGGTACAATATAGAATGAATATAGCTAATAAAGGATACCTTCTTTCTAATGTAATGGCTAAATATAAATATCAGAATGTATCTTATTAATTACTAATGAATGATTTTGTAATTTGTAATAGACTAATAAGGTAAAGGTATTATGCTGCATACGAAGTAGATTCATATAGTCACTTATACATACATTTATGAATATAACTAGACTAAGTTGCGCAATAAAATAGGTTTTTCGTCACATCATGAAAGGCTTTAAAGGATTAAAAAATAGGTCCGTTGAGCGCCTAATCACTATGTCATAATAGATCCGAACACTTGCCCCAAATCGATTTCAATATGATAATTGCTCTAGTGAATAACTAAAAAAAAATAGATGGGAGATAAGAAAGACAAGAACTGATCATAAATATCTATCTCTCAGAGGTTCACTAAAAACTTGACTATTGGCGGGTCTCTTTGTATGTGTTGTCCGGAAAGAGGAGGACTCAATGATTATTCGTTCGCCGGAACCAGAAGTGAAAATTGTGGTGGATAGGGATCCCGTAAAAACATCTTTCGAAGAATGGGCCAAACCGGGCCATTTCTCAAGAACAATAGCTAAGGGTCCTGATACCACTACTTGGATCTGGAATCTACATGCTGATGCTCACGATTTCGATAGTCATACCAGTGATTTGGAAGAAATCTCTCGAAAAGTATTTAGTGCTCATTTCGGTCAACTCTCCATTATCTTTCTTTGGTTGAGTGGCATGTACTTCCATGGTGCTCGTTTTTCTAATTATGAAGCATGGCTAAACGATCCTACTCACATTGGACCTAGTGCCCAAGTGGTTTGGCCGATAGTAGGTCAAGAAATATTGAATGGTGATGTCGGCGGGGGTTTCCGAGGAATACAAATAACCTCCGGTTTTTTTCAGATTTGGCGAGCATCCGGAATAACTAGTGAATTACAACTCTATTGTACCGCAATTGGTGCATTGGTTTTTGCATCGTTAATGCTTTTTGCTGGTTGGTTCCATTATCATAAAGCTGCCCC